TCATACCCACCAATTTATTATTACAATTAGTTATTGTGGGGGACCCACTAAGGTCCTTGTTCACTGGAAATGGAAGGTCAAAATGATTAAATGAAATGATTCAGATTCATCGCGCCTATCGAAGAATTTCTATGTTTGAATCGAGGGTTCTTAAAATAAGACTTATCTGATCTTATAAATTGTTATAATTTATTTTTTTAGTGAATAAATCCTGAATGTTTATGGGACAGTATTCAAATTAAAGATCTCATCGAAAACTTACAGCAGCTTGCCAAACAAGGGCTAAGAGAAAAAAGAGCACAGGTATGACTGGCATAAAATCTATGATTGGATTGAAAAAAGCGTAAGCCTCGGGTAATTTAGCAAAGAAAAAACTACTCGAATGAAGGGCAGAATTAAGACAGATACTGATCAAACTAAAGATATTAAGCATAACAAAACATTTCATTCTTGAGGATAAATTGTATTTTGATTGAGTTATCGATATAAGGGAAAAATTAAGAAAGTGAAAAAAAAAATCCTGCTTTTTTTTGACGCACCCAATCAAAAATCCTTACATTCTCACACGAAAATAGAAGGAACCATACTTTCATACAATATCTTAATTGAATTCTATATAATGATCAACAAATTCAATTTAATTTTACAACTACACGTGTCAAATCCTAGCAACAATCTAATGGATTGCATTCATAGTGGGGTGGGAATTGACGAACGACCAATACCGATATTAGTGTTTATTAGCGTTGCATAAAAAGAAAAATGGGGCGTAGCCAAGTGGTAAGGCAGCGGGTTTTGGTCCCGCCATTCGGAGGTTCGAATCCTTCCGTCCCAGAGCATCCCGGTTTTATCATAATATAGTTAAAGAATGTTCTTAATAATTTTCTAAATCTTCTATTTGTGATTGAGGTAAGATGGGAACGGGGATGAATGTATAATATAATTCAAAAAAAGAATGGGCTCTTCCGCGTATGCATGTCTGGCTCATAGTCATATTGAAGTTACTTAGATAAACCTTACGTCCTATATTTATTTAGATTTAATTTGTTTTATTTCACTTTGCTGCATTCTTAATCGAAATGTGAAAGAAAAACCTCTATAATTCCCCAACTTCCTTATGTTACTTTATATATTTCTTATTTAAAAATAGGGTGAATTCCCTCTTGATCCCGAATTCTAAAATGTTTCATTCAGAAAATAGGGGGTTAACAAAATAGAATCCTGAGACTTCTCCAGATAAATATCCACCCGTACCTTATAGAATAAAATATAGATTACATTACTATGTTCCGATTGGGCCAATGACTATTCATGATTCCATATTGAATCAATTCCATACCGGTTCCAATTGAGAGGAATGTTATGGTAAAACTTCGTTTAAAACGATGTGGTAGAAAGCAACGTGCGACTTGAAGGACATGATCGGTTGTGGATTTTTGTATCCATCATTTTTATATAAGGTGCTTTTTACTCGACATAATTTGTTCTGTTCTACTATAACTCCTATTTAGTTTTAGTTCTGTTGTAAGTAAATAGTACACAGTGGAGCTCGAGAAGAAATGATTGATTCATTTCTCAGAGGCAAGGATCTAGGGTTAGTGTCAATCAATAAGTTGTTTCAACTTCGTAAGTATATCTTTGATATAGAAATTGAAAGGATCCAATTCCTATAAAAGTGACTTTTGGATTAAAAATTTTTATTGGAATTGAGAAAAACTATTTTGATCAAAAGTGTATCACATGGGAATCAATCGTTCGTATGATTCTTCGATAGAAAGAAATAAAAAAAAAGGTATGTTGCTGCCTTTTTGAAACGATTAAGGATCACCGAAGTAATGTCTAAACCCAATGATTCAAAACAAAGATAAAGGATCTCGTAACAAGAAAACGCCCTTTCAATTGTCTCAACAATTCAATTGGAGCCAAATCAAATTAAAGAATCAAAAAATTTGATTAGAAACGAGACAAAAAGAGGTTTAGAGACAGCTCAATAAACGAAATGCCAAGGCTCTAAGGAGTTTCCTTTTAACTCTTTGAGAATTATCCAACTTGAGTTATAAGTACGAATGATTTTTGGGGAAAAGCGGGAAGGAAGAAGAATAAACGAATCAAATCATAGTCTAATTTATTTGATTTGAGGATTTTAGAGATCTATTTGTCACTCTATTCTATCACTCTATAATAGAAAGAGACATAAATTCTAAATCTATAGAAATTCATTCTTTATAGAGCCGTACGAGGATAAAACCTCCTATACGTTTCTAAGGGGGGCATTGTTCATCTACATCTATCCCAATGAGCTATCTATCGAATCGTTGCAATTGATGTTCGATCTCGAAGAGAAGGAAGGGATCTTCAGAAAGTGGGTTTTTACGATCCGATAAAGAGTCAAACTTATTTAAACGTTCCCGCTATTCTATATTTCCTTGAAAAAGGCGCTCAACCTACAGGAACCGTTCATGATATTTCAAAGAAGGCAGAGATTTTTAAGTAACCTCGCGTTAATTTAATTAAAAATTAAACGAAATAAAAGTATTGAAATAGAAAAAAAAAAAAATAATTAACGACAAAAATATTTTCTATGTGATATGGGAGGGATAGAAAAAAGATCGAGTGAGTAGATGAACTAAGAGAATCCCTAAAATTATAGGATTCTCCTCAATCCGGTGGTTGAAACTCCACAAAAAAAGAAAAAAGTCTAGCCTGCTTATTGTACCTTGACGGATATTGAATAAACTCACGATTTTCTTCTTATCCTTAGTTATTTCTTTTATCCACTATTCACCCAAACTTTTTATTATCTATGTAGTGCCAATCCAACACAAGTCTTTTTTTTTTTTTTCTTGACGTTCATATTGACAATAGTGTATGGAATAAATATAATTCCATCGTGGATAAATAGATCTATTTATCTCCGACCCCCAAAAAAAAGTTTTCTTTTTTCTTTTACTTATAGAAATCTAAAATTTTTCTTTTTTTTTTTTCTTGTGTTTCTAGTTTAATGTTTTGATGGGGTCGCGCAATCCAATCTCGTTATTTTGATTCCGATCGTATCTACACACCAAAATTACATTAATTCGGGTTGCTAACTCAACGGTAGAGTACTCGGCTTTTAAGTGCGGCTAGAATCTTTTACACATTTGGATGAAGGAACGAATTCGTCCATACCGTTGGTAGAGTTTGTAAGACCACGACTGATCCTGAAAGGGAACGAATGGAAAAAACAGCATGTCGTATCAATGAAGAACTCTAAGAGTACTTCCTCCTTACCGGATCAGTACAAAATTTTTTGAATTCTTAGATCGGTACAAAAATAGAAATTACTAGTGGGTCGAGTAAATAAATGGATAGAGCCATAGGGCTCCAATTATAGGGAAACAAAAAGCAACGAGCTTCTGTTCTTAAATTCGAATGATTTCCCGGTCTAATTAGACGTTAAAAATGTATTAGTACCTGATGTGGAAAAAGGTTCTCCCATAACCATACTAAGTGGATTCTCTATTTTTTTTATGAATCCTAATTATTAACTATATCCCTCTTCTAGAGTGGAGGCGAATGTGTAGAGGAAACGGTATATTGATAAACAGAATTGATTCTAAAGTCAAAAGAGCGATCGGGTTGCAAAAATAAAGGGTTTCTAACAATTTCCATATCCTAATAACAAACACAAAGCAATTGGATGGAAAAAGGGGGAATCCGTTGATTAGCTTATCTGTCTCCAGGGTTTTTATTTTTTTTTTTTACTATATACCTTGTTTTGACTGTATCGCACTATGTATCATTTGATATGATAGCCCAAGAAATCCCCTGCCCTTGGTTAAAATCTATTTTAAAATGGAAGAGTTACAAGGATATTTAGCAATAGATAGATCTCGACAACAAGACTTCCTATATCCACTTCTATTTCAGGAGTATATTTATGCACTTGCTCATGATCATGGTTTAAATGGATCGATTCTTTATGATTCTATCGATAATTTAGGTTATGACAATAAATTCAGTTCACTGATTGTGAAACGTTTAATTACTCGAATGTATCAACAGAAGCCTTTGGTTATTTTTGATAATGATTCTCAACAACATAAATTTGTGGATCATAAGAATCATTTTTATTCTCAAATGATATCAGAGGGCTGTGCAATCATTGTGGAAATTCCATTTTCACTGCAATTAATATCTTCCCTAGAAGGGAAAAAAGAAATAGCAAAATCTAAAAATTTACGATCAATTCATTCAGCATTTCCCTTTTTAGAGGATAAATTATCGCATTTAAATCATGTCTTAGATATACTAATACCCCACCCCATCCATCTGGAACTTTTGATTCAACCCCTTCGCTGTTGGATACAAGATATCCCCGCTTTGCATTTATTGCGATTCTTTCTTTACGAGTTTCAGAATTGGAATAATCTTATTACTCAAAAACAGAAATATATTTCTGTTTTTTCAAACGAGAATCGAAGATTATTCTTGTTCCTATATAATTTTCATGTATATGAATGCGAAGCGATATTCCCCTTTCTCCGTAAACAATCTGCTCATTTACGATCAACATCTTCTAGCGCCTTTCTTGAGAGAACACATTTTTTTGGAAAAATAGAACATTTTTTGGTAGTTTTTCGTAATGATTTTCACACCATCCTCTGGGTTTTCAAGGACCTTTTCATACATTATGTCAGATATCAAGGAAAAGCTATTCTGGCTTTAAAGGGAACTCCTCTTCTGATGAATAAATGGAAGTATTACCTTATAAATCTCTGGCAATATAATTTCGACTTGTGGTCTCAACCAGATAGGATTCATATAAACCAATTATACAACCATTCCCTCGATTTTTTGGGCCATCTTTCAAGTGTACGACTAAAGCCTTCTGTGGTTAGGAGTCAAATGTTAGAAAATTCATTTATTATAGATATTGCTATAAAAAAGTTTTATACTATAGTCCCAATAATTACTTTGATTGGATCATTGGCTAACTCGAAATTTTGTAACGCATCAGG